AAAAGAATACGAAAATCTCTTCTTTAGTAGAGGGAATTGCACGTATCGAGATTCAAAAACGAATTGATCTGATCCAGGTCATCATTCTTATGGGATTCCCAAAGTCATTACTCGAAAATCGACCGCAAGGAATCAACGAACTGCAAATGACTCTACAAAAAGAATTGAATTGTGTGAACCGAAAACTTAACATTGCCATCACAAAAATTGCAAAACCTTATGGAAACCCTAACATTCTTGCAGAGTATATAGCCGGACAATTAAAGAATAGAGTTTCATTTCGAAAAGCAATGAAAAAAGCTATTGAATTAACTGAACAAGCAAATAAAAAAGGAATTCAAATCCAAATTGCGGGTCGTATCGACGGAAAAGAAATTGCACGTGTCGAATGGATTAGAGAAGGCAGGGTTCCCCTACAAACCATTCAAGCTAAAATTGATTATTGTTCCTATACAGTCCGAACTATCTATGGTATATTAGGCATCAAAATTTGGATCTTTATAGATGGGGAATAAGCCAATTCTTGTTTTATTTTCCTTCTATCTAGAAAGCTAAACCTATTAGGTTTTTCTCAAAACTAACAATTCTAATGTTAATTCTAGTTCTATAAGGTTGAATAAAAATTCGATTAAACGTTTGATAAGATTGCTATGCTTAGTGTGTGACTCGTTGGTTTTTAGAGTTTTAGAGTTATGATTTAATAAATCAGCCTCATAATAAAAACTTAATAACTCTAGAACTAATAACCAATTCATCACTTCATATTATCTCGATCTAAAGAAACAGTCAAAATGTGAGAAATCGGTCATATTTTTGTAGCAACTGAATCTTTTTTGCCAAAAAACACTCATATACGATTAAAGTTGTAAAGCAAAGTAGAGAAAAAAATATGTGGATAAACGGAAGGATGAGAGAAAGAGAGAAAAAAATCAATGATATAGACTTCCACTATGTAGGGTTTATGAGTGATTTTAGAAAAGCTTTTATAAAAGCTTATACTTATAAAAGACAGTGTAATAAAAGCATCAATACTATAATTCAAATAAGATGGCACTTCTTACTCGTTACTAAAATTACTAGAATAAAAAAAATTAAGAGCTTGGGGTCAATACAGACTGAGAAAGTTGACTCGAGAACAAATTTCATTACGAGCTCCATTGTAAAATTAGAACCTAATCATTAAGTAAGAAGTGATGGGAACGATGTAAGCTGTTAATGAAAAAGATTTTTTTATTAAAATGAAAAAAAATCTTAATGATTCGCTGGTTGGGATGGCGGAATAAGCCGAAAATCAATTCATATATTCTCAGAAGTTACTAGACAATTATGAAATTGAAATATAAGAGTAAATATTCGCCCGCGAAAACATTCTTTTTTTTTTTTTTTAATTACTAAATTTTAACAATAAAATAAAAAATGATAAAAAAGAATTCTATGATTTATACAATAGAAAATGGTTAGTTATCTATTAAAACCAGATACACAAATTACTACTAGATTAGATTGTATCTCAAAAAATATCAAGATTCGCTGTAAACTATAAATAAATAAATATATCAATTGATTTTTTATTAAAAGCAAATCGCGAGGAGCCATATGAGAAGAAATTCTCATGTATGGTTCTGTAGTAGAGATGGGATTCAGAAACAACCATCAACTATAACCCCAAAAGAACCAGATTCCGTAAACAACACAGAGGAAGAATGAAAGGAATATCATATCGAGGAAATCATATATGTTTTGGTAAATATGCTCTTCGGGCACTTGAACCCGCTTGGATCACATCTAGACAAATAGAAGCAGGTCGTCGAGCAATGACACGAAATGTACGTCGTGGTGGAAAAATATGGGTACGGATATTTCCAGATAAACCAGTTACAGTAAGACCTGCCGAAACGCGTATGGGCTCGGGAAAAGGATCCCCCGAATATTGGGTAGCTGTTGTTAAACCAGGTCGAATACTTTATGAAATGACCGGAGTAACAGAAAATATAGCTAGAAGGGCAATTTCAATAGCCGCATCAAAAATGCCTCTACGGACTCAATTCATTATTTCGGAATAAGGGATAAACAAAGTAGAACCAAAAGAAATGAAATGGGTCTTGGAAAATTGCAAATTTTTTATTTTAGACAACGAATATTTCTTTTTTTTTTTTTCTTCGTCCTTTGCATTAAAAGAACAGATTTCAAAATGATATGATTCAACCTCAGACCTATTTAAATGTAGCAGATAACAGCGGGGCTCGAGAATTAATGTGTATTCGAATCATAGGAGCTAGCAACCGTCGATATGCTCATATTGGTGACGTTATTGTTGCTGTGATTAAAGAAGCAGTACCAAATATGCCCCTAAAAAGATCAGAAGTGGTCAGAGCTGTAATTGTGCGTACCTGTAAAGAACTCAAACGTGACAACGGTATGATAATACGATATGATGACAACGCTGCGGTTGTTATTGATCAAGAAGGAAATCCAAAAGGAACGCGAATTTTTGGCGCGATCGCCCGGGAATTAAGACAATTAAATTTTACTAAAATAGTTTCATTAGCTCCCGAGGTATTATAAATCGAGATCATGTATAGTTGGAGTATTTTAAAGAACTAAGATTGTATCTCACGCATATATCGTTATTGATTAGTCATATTTATAAATAACCAAATACGGAAAAAAACATGTTGATTATATCTAATTTAGATTCACTAATAATTTTAGCTTACCATGGGTAGGGATACTATTGCCGAGATAATAACCTCTATACGAAATGCCGATAGGAATAAAAAAAGGGTGGTTCGAATAACATTTACTAATATTACGGAAAATATTGTTAAGATACTTTTACAAGAAGGTTTTATCGAAAATGTGAGAACACATCGAGAAAATAACAAAAATTTTTTGGTTTTAACATTACAACACAGAAGGACTACAAAAAGGCCCTATAGAAATATTTTAAATTTAAAACGAATCAGTAGACCCGGTCTACGAATTTATTCCAACTCTCAACGAATTCCTCGAATTTTAGGCGGGATGGGGATTGTAATTATTTCTACTTCTCGAGGTATAATGACAGACCGGGAGGCTCGGTTAGAGGGAATCGGCGGAGAAATTTTGTGTTATATATGGTAATCCTTTTAATATACAAATTGGATCTGAAGCGTACTATACTATATAAAATTATATAATTATTATTTATATAAAATATATAAAAAAAAATATATATATATAAAAACAAAGAAAAGAGACGAGTTATCCAATATTGTTTCGCCTCGATTAGTTGATACTTCACGGGGGTTTTACCTCTAATGACCGAACAAAACAAAAAAATATTAATAAAGATTAAGTTACCGAATCCCCTCCCAACCCCATGTTCCGGGTTCTTTTAAATACTGAAGATCTAATTCTAGATTATGTTTCAGTAAAGATTCGACATAGTTTTTTAATGATACTACCAGGAAATAGAGTCAAAATTGAAACAAGTTGTTATGATTCAATCAGGAGACGCACAATTTATTGACTCCGCAACAAAAATTCGAAGGATTAATTGGTTTTTTTATTTGAAGACTCCTTGCGTGCGAATATGATGCAAGATACACAAAATTTCAAGAAACTTATTTTCTTCCAAGAAATAGATTCAGATTTAAGATAAGGAATAATAAATATGAAAATAAGAGCTTCCGTTCGTAAAATTTGTGAAAAATGCCGGCTAATCCGTAGGCGGGGGCGAATTATAGTAATTTGTTCTAACCCAAGACATAAGCAAAGGCAGGGATAATCACACTCACTAAAGAAACAACCGCATACATACATACATAAAATAAATAAGGAATCTTTTTTAACCTGAAATGGATATATCCATATATCTCTGACTCATATTTATGAAATGATAAAATATGCCAAAAGCTATACCCAGACTTGGTTCACGTAAGAATGTACGGATTAAGAGTACGCGGAGAATACCAAAAGGAGTTATTCATGTTCAAGCAAGCTTCCATAATACCATTGTCACTGTTACAGATGTACGGGGACGCGTGTTTTCTTGGTCCTCTGCCGGGACTTGTGGATTCAAGGGTACGAGAAGAGGCACACCGTTTGCTGCTCAAACCGCAACAGCAAATGCTGTTCGTACAGCAGTGGATCAAGGTATGCAACGAGCAGAAGTCATGATAAAAGGTCCCGGTCTAGGAAGGGACGCAGCGCTACGAGCTATTCGTCGAAGTGGTATATTATTAACTTTCGTACGAGATGTAACTCCTATGCCCCATAATGGCTGTAGACCTCCAAAAAAAAGACGTGTGTAGAAATGCCTTATTGAATAATTTTCAACAAAAACAAGAGAAATAAATGATTCAATGATCTAATCAAATATTATTACTATGGTTCGAGAGAAAATAACAGTATCTACTCGGACACTGCAGTGGAAGTGTGTTGAATCAAGAACAGATAGTAAACGTCTTTATTATGGAAGGTTTATTCTGTCTCCACTTATAAAAGGTCAAGCCGATACAATAGGCATTGCAATACGCCGAGCTTTACTTGGAGAAATAGAAGGAACACGTATCACACGTGTAAAATTTGAGAAAATCTCACATGAATATTCTATTATAGCAGGTATTCAAGAATCGATCCATGAAATCTTAATGAATTTGAAAGAAATTGTATTCAGAAGTAATCTATATGGAACTTGCAACGCATCTATTTGTGTCAGAGGTCCTAGGTATGTAACTGCTCAAGATATCATTTTACCCCCTTATGTCGAAATCGTTGATAATGCCCAATATATAGCTAGCCTGATGGAACCCATTGATTTGTGTATTCAATTAGAAATTGAGAGAAATCGAGGATATCTTAAAAATACGCCACAAAACTTTCAAGATGGAAGTTATCCTATAGATGCTGTATTCATGCCTGTTCGAAATGCAAATCATAGTATTCATTCTTATGGCAATGGGAATGAAAAACAAGAGATCCTTTTTCTCGAAATCTGGACAAACGGAAGTATAACT